GCCCCCGATTCAATCGGGGGATCGAATTGATTATAGAAACATGAGTTTAATTAGTCGATTTATTAGTGAACAAGGGAAAATATTATCTAGACGAGTGAATAGATTGACCTTGAAACAACAACGATTAATTACTATTGCTATAAAACAAGCTCGTATTTTATCTTTGTTACCTTTTCTCAATAATGAGAAACAATTTGAAAGAGCCGAGTCGCCCACTAGAGCTACGGGTCTTAGAACCAGAAATAAATAGGCTTATTCTTTGTTCACTTGAATCAGAATTCCAATCCGAACTCAAACACGGATTGGTGTTTTGTTCGACAAATCCGAGAATACACATTTTATTATCGTGTCGTAAGAAAAAAACTATTTTTTTTATTAAAAACGTGTTCATTCATTTTGACTACTTTAGCAGATTTTCTCATAGTAATTTCGATCCCATCTTCCCGGAGTTTATTCTCCGGGGAATTCCATTTAAATTATTCCGGTGTATTCTTTCCAATCTGCTGCTTTTCTGATTTCGTTGGAAATCATATAAAAACAATTCTTATTTGATATAGCTATTTGGGCCAGTATTTTACGATTAAGAAGCAACTGTCTATTGTATAGATCGTGTATTAATTTACTATAAGTATAGGATACTCCCCTTTCTCGAATTACTGCATTTATCCGAGTGATCCACAAACGACGAAAATTTCTCTTTTGCTTATCTCTATCCCGATGAGCCGAAACCAAAGCTCTTATTTTCTGTTGAGTAATAGTTCGAGTAAGCCTTGAATGGGCTCCTCTAAAACTTGATGCAAATAAACGAATTTTTGTTCTACGCCTCCGAGCTATATATCCGCGTTTAATTCTGGTCATTGAATAAATAAAACTTTGACGAATAACTAAATTGATTTCTTTTCTTTCAGTTATCCTTTTCCCCGTCCTGGTCTATTAATAACCAAACATATTTTTCCAATGTATAAAATACAAATTCCAATGGCTTTGGCTACTATAACCTTCCCGACCACGATTTTTTCTTTTTTTTTTTTAGGTATTTTATTGTGAAATCCAAAAGAAATAAGAAATTTTCTTTTGCTGGGTGTCAAAAATATAGTCAATAAAAAAATATAATATAAATTAAATGGATAAAGAAATAGTGGGTTCCATCGTTTCTATGGTTACTTCTTAAACGGTGAGGTCTTCTCTATACACCGGAGCCTTTAATTTCATTTAATCAATGTTATTGGTAACTCGTATAGTTCACACCACACTCTTTAGCTCTACTCATAAATTATCCAGTAACAGGTCTTTCACAATGAGACCCACCTATACAGTAACGGTATTTAATTCTGAAAGTTAGCTGGGATAGCTGACCCTCGTAGTCCGTTCTTGATTGAGTGAGAACTTCATTATTTATGTTTTTTTTTGAATTTCAATAAGATTTCCTCCGCTTAATGGATAACCATATTGCTACCAATGGAGAATTTCTTCTCATCTTAAATTCAGGTGATTGGATTTGCACCAACGGAAACCATAAACTTTATCCACAATAACAATAGAGGGGTCGATTTGCTTATTTTTAGATAGTGAATGGAGTTCCTTCTTCCATTCGATCCTATTCATCACTGGTATTGAGCATTCCGACTGGAAAGTGGTTTTTTTGCTTTTTTTGTGTCAGCTCATGATCTAAACGAGTCGCACATACACCCTAGTACATGTTCCTCGACGCTGAGGACATCCCCGAAGAGCGGGGGATTTCGTGACAGTTCGAATTGGCTGTCTTGTATTTCTAATAAGTTGTTTAATAGTTGGCATGGTGAATCATATACTTAAATGGGCTGGTTTAGATTGATCCTAACCAGATGATTATGAATTTTTTCTATTTATATTTATATAAAATAGTAAACTCGGAGATAAAATCTTAAATCACGGATTTGCACAAAATCCATTTTTTTTCATTCAACTGCTACAAGATCAACAATTCCATAAGCTTCGGCTTCTGTTGCTGACATAAAAACGTCTCTTTCCAGGTCTTCAGATACAACCCATAATGGTTTGTCCGTCCTTTGTACATAAACCCTTGTGAGGGTTTCGCGTAGTTTCAGCAGTTCTTCCGCTTCCAGGATAAATTCTCCCGTTTGTGCCTCAGAAAAAGAACTCGCGGGTTGATGGATCATTACCCTGATGATAAGAAGGGTTCTCTATCTGGTGTGATGAAACGAACAGAAAAGAAAGATAAAGAATAATAGGAAAAAAGATAGAATTGAACAACCGTACGGGCATCATCTTTTGCGCATTGCATACGGCTCTACAATAAAATTGACCCTTACTTTCCATTCACAAAAGAGAAATATCAGCCGCAGATGGGGCAGCCCCAGATGGGTAAATGATCAAATTGCCACCCTTCCTTTCGGAGGAGTTAAAAAAATACTATGATGGCTCCGTTGCTTTCTATTTTTAAATGGATTCTTTTTTTTTTGTCTTTGATTCAGCAATCCCAAAGTTTCTTTTTGATCCAACCAAAAAAGGAAAAATCTTGTTTTTTCCGCACTCTTTTTTTTTATAACATAAATATTGTTAAGAGCCCGTGAGTATGAAAACAAAAAAGTTTGTGACGCTGAATTGGACTTCCGATAGATAAGAGAAAATCGGAAATACCTTTTATCTCATACTACTCTCTCGATACATAATCGAATCTTTTGAAAAAAAAAAAGAATACACAAAATTTTTCATATCGAATTCGAAGTGCCATGCTATTATTACTTAATATTCATATGGCGAAGGCATAGTTTTCTTTTTTCTCTCAAATAAAAAAACCTCATTGGCGCCGAGCGTGAGGGAATGCTAGACGTTTGGTAATTTCTCCTCCAACCAGGATAAAAGATCCCATTGACGCGGCTAATCCCATGCATATTGTATGGACCTCTGGTCGCACAAATTGCATAGTATCATAAATAGCTACTCCAGGTATTACCCATCCACCAGGAGAGTTTATAAACAAATACAGATCTTTGGTATCATCCTCGATACTGAGATATACCATAAGACCAATAAGTTGATTCGAGATCTCACTATCAACCTCTTGGCCTAAAAAAAGTAATCTTTCTCGATAAAGTCGGTTGGGTAGGGTAAAATTGTATCCCGTAGGAACCGTACAGGCACCTTTTGATGCATACGGTTCAAAAAAAATTGCGAAAAAAAAAATCAATGTATAGATTCCAGTCCTCTTTCTTTTTTCCTATTCTTTTTTATAATAGAATAGGAAAAAATAATAGAATAGAAAAAAGTCAACAAACTTATCTTCTCATTGATGTATTGTTTCATCGAGATTCAACCTAAATCACGATAGTATTTTCTTGTTCCTGAATGGGCCTCTTTAATCTTTTTAGGTTTATGCTCTACTCCGGGTAAAGATCTGCCCGATTTTGATTTGCACATATAGGACAAATCTTCCCATCACCATTTCTTTTTGTTATGACTTTACAAATAATAAACAGGAATCGTTTATGATACACGTAGTACTCATATACTCATAGATCTATTTATTTTATTACCAAGTTGGGTTTTTTCTAAACGGAGCCTGGATACTTCAATTTTTTAGTCCAACCAAAGCCAACCATAAATTATTCTAAATTGATAATAGTACTATGAATTCCCCCAAACAATGCATCTAATTGCACTTCACGCTCCAATTTTTTGATCATTAACTTTTTCTTTCTTGGGCGAAACAGAGGATATCTCGATCGGTGGAGAGAACGGGGAAATCCCATATGACCCAATATATCTGACAAGTCGCACTATACGTCAACCCAAGATGCATCTTCCTCTCCAGGACTTCGGAAAGGTACTTTTGGAACACCAATAGGCATGAATTGAAAGAAAAAATAACTAAATACTATAATTTCACTTTGATGTGGAAACGTAACAATATGGTTTTACTGTCTTTAGAATATTGGCTCTATCATATTGATTTTTATTTTATCCGAAAAATTCATAAAGAAAGACAAAATAAATAAAGGAAAATTTTTACGAATAGGTCCTTTTAATGATAAAGATAAATTAAATCAAGAGGGGCACATTTACTCATAGAAAATGGTATCAATCCCCCATTGCGTATTGGTACTTATCGAGTATAAAATAAATCTGCTTCTCTTTGTTCCTACGAACAGAATTCTTACATTATTACGAACAGAATAGAATAAATATGAATCTAACCCTTGTTAGGAAATAATCTTCCGAACAAGGGGGTCCATAAGATAGTCATAGTATAGTCTTTTCCAATGCAATAAAGTTACGTAGTGTTTATTTTTCTTTGATATAAGGGGTATTTTCCATGGGTTTACCTTGGTATCGTGTTCATACTGTTGTATTGAATGATCCCGGCCGGTTGCTTGCCGTTCATATAATGCATACAGCTCTAGTTGCTGGTTGGGCGGGCTCAATGGCTCTATATGAATTAGCAGTTTTTGATCCTTCTGACCCTGTTCTTGATCCAATGTGGAGACAGGGTATGTTCGTTATACCCTTCATGACTCGTTTAGGAATAACCAACTCGTGGGGAGGTTGGAGTATTACAGGAGGGGCTGTAACGAATCCGGGTATTTGGAGTTATGAAGGTGTAGCTGGGGCACATATTGTGTTTTCTGGCTTATGCTTTTTGGCGGCTATTTGGCATTGGGTCTATTGGGATCTAGAAATATTTTCTGATGAACGTACAGGAAAACCTTCTTTGGATTTGCCCAAGATCTTTGGAATTCATTTATTTCTCTCCGGGGTGGCTTGCTTTGGTTTTGGTGCATTTCATGTAACAGGCTTGTACGGTCCTGGAATATGGGTGTCCGATCCTTATGGACTAACGGGAAAAGTACAACCTGTAAATCCGTCGTGGGGCGTGGAAGGTTTTGATCCTTTTGTTCCGGGAGGAATAGCTTCTCATCATATTGCAGCAGGTACATTGGGCATATTAGCGGGTTTATTCCATCTTAGCGTCCGACCGCCGCAACGTCTATACAAAGGAT